GTATTAATACAAGCATAGAAAATAACATAGTATTTTCCGATTCATGAGGATAGGAAAAAGTAGTGTTGTTAGTTTCAAAATGGGTAATATCAATAAACGGCCATGTTATGTTTTTTAGATTTTTATCAATTTGATGTGAATCAGTCTTCTTCCGAAAAAAGGAAGTCCTTCCATTATTATTGATTGTTAATGTTAATAAAGATAATAAATGCATTCTTTTTTTCGCTTCTTTTTCTTTACCCCATAAAGATATTGAATGGAATGAGCTATTTTTTTTTCCATTGAAATTTTTACAATTAACGTTTAAATATCCTTCAAAAACAAGTAAATAGATCCGAAACATATAAAATGCAGTTAATCCCGCTGTGGAACAAGCAATTATTGCAAAAATTGGTGAATACAACCAACTATCATTAAGAATTTCATCTTTGGACCAAAAACAAGCAAAGGGTGGAATACCACAAAGAGAAAGTGTGCCCACTAAAAAAGCAGTTTTTGTAATTGGGACATGTTTTGTTAAACCGCCCATAAGAACCATATTTTGACTTTTATCTGGAGAATATCCAACAATAGCTTCCATTGAATGAATAATCGATCCGGATCCTAAAAACAACAATGCTTTTGAATAAGCATGAGTAATCAAATGAAATAAAGCGGCTCGATAAGAACCCATACCTAGAGCTAACATCATATAACCCAATTGAGACATTGTAGAATAGGCCAAACTTCTCTTAATATCCTTTTGAGCAAGAGCTAAAGTAGCTCCTAATACTACTGTTATTATCCCTATGAAAGCTATTCCATTCATTATGGAAGGTATAATTATGAAAAGAGGAAGAAGGCGGGCTACAAGAAAAATTCCCGCCGCTACCATAGTAGCAGCGTGGATAAGAGCGGAAATAGGGGTAGGCCCTTCCATAGCATCCGGTAACCATACATGAAGGGGGAATTGAGCAGACTTAGCAACTGAACCCCCAAATAACAGGAAGGCGCACAAAGTAACTAATAAAAGATTAACTTCATTATTAGAAATCAAGTTATTGAATATTTCAAACAAATCCCGAAATTCCAAACTACCTGTTATCCAATAAAGACCCAAAATTCCCAATAATAAACAAAAATCCCCTACCCTATTAGTTACAAATGCTTTTTGACAAGCATTTGCCGCAATAGGACGTGTGAACCAAAAACCTATTAATAGATAAGAACACATTCCAACCAACTCCCAAAAAATATAAATTTGTATCAAATTCGAACTAGTAACCAATCCCAACATTGAAGTATTAAACAAACTGAGATAAGCAAAAAATCTCAAATATCCTTCATCATGAGACATATAATTGTCACTATAAATAAGAACCAGAATTCCAACAGTAGTAATCAATATTAACATAATAGAAGTAAGTGAATCGATCAAGTAGCCAAACTCTAAAGAAAGATCATTATTTATAGTCCAAGACCATACATATTGATAGATAGAACTGTTATTGATTTGATGAAGAGACAGATCTACCGAAAAAATCATAACTATACTTAATAAGAAAACACTAGGAAAAGCCCACATACGGCGAATATTTTTTGTTGCCGCGGGAAAAAGGAGAAGTCCCACTCCTATTAAGATAGGAACTGGAAGTGGAATGAAGGGTATGATCCATGAAAATTGATGTATATATTCCATAAAAAAAAAAGAAAGAATGGATTCTTAATGAGTTTTGTTTCTTATTCGCCAATTTTATCTCTTTTGAAAAGGTTCAGTTAATAAAAAAAATGAAAATTAAGATGAATAATATGAATTTAGTTAATAGAATTTTAAAAAGAATATTAAGTATTAAGAAATACTTATTTTTGAAATAATTATTATACAATAATTTATATCCTGAGACTGGGGATAAATAATTACACCAAAATTAAAAAATAGTAGTTTATTTTGATATGAATCATAAAAAAAAATCCATCTGAGTCAAAAAGATAAGAATTTTTTTTTTGTAGTTTTTGATTCCGAATCATTAATTTGTTTTGGCACTAATTTCTTATTTTTCATTCCAAGAAAAAGACATATATCTTTGGAAAAAGTTTGTAAAAAAGGTTATGATATTCAACAGTTTACTTTAGATAGAAAAAAGGAATTAAGATACATGATTTTTGAAAAAATCATGTATCTTTTTAAGGACAAAATAAGCGGGACAAAGATAAGGGTTGGGTTCTTAAACTTTTTGATGTATTTTATTCCATGTATAAATCCAATATGACAAAAATGGAACGATATAATATATATAATATAATATAAATATAATAATTATAAATATAATAATATAAAAGGATAGTCTTTTTTGTAAGAATTACATAAACTAAATAAATTAGGAAAAAAGAAGACTATGTTATTTTTACATATCCACATTCCGTATGAAAAGGAGTAGAATAGTATAATTTAGAAAAACAAATAGATAAGATAGATATATGTCTAATCTAATTAAAGAACAATTCATTTTGAACAATAGATGTCTTTCACATCCAACTATAGCAATAAACAAACTAGTCAAATTTTAGAATGGCAGCTCCAAAAAAACGTACTTCTATATCAAAAAAAAGGATTCGGAAAACAATTTGGAAGAAGAAGGGATATTGGGTAGCATTGAAAGCTTTTTCGTTAGCGAAATCTCTTTCTACGGGGAACTCCAAAAGTTTTTTTTTACAACAAATACAAACATTGGAATAATCTGAATTAGTTGGACTCAAAGAATAGTCTAATTTCAAAAAAAAAAAAAAAAAAGAGTTTCGTATATATATTGAAATTGAAATTTTTTGAAGATTATTGGATTCGTTTTTTGGTCTTTTCTATTCTATATTAATATTAATATATTATTTCTATATTAATATTAATATATTATTAATATATTCATTTTTTATAGTTTTTTTTTTAGTTTCTATATGTTATAGATATTTTTATACATATAGATATTTGTATACAAACTAAAAATCAAAATAAGAAATCAGATAAGATAAAAGTAAAAATTTCTATTTGTTAATATTTTGAACTGTTCAATAGAAAATTGACCTCATTTTGTTTTGGAATTGGCTTTTTTTAATTAAGATTCTTTAATGCTTCGGTTTCTGAAATGCAATATTTCTTTCCAAAATTGGATATTTTGGAAAGAAATATTACATTTGAATCAACTCTTTCAATTTCAATCTCGACGATTGACTAAAAATCGTTTATTATGATTTCGAGCAAGCCGCTATGGTGAAATCGGTAGACACGCTGCTCTTAGGAAGCAGTGCTGGAGCATCTCGGTTCGAGTCCGAGTGGCGGCATGGCATCTTATTTTCTAAAAGAGTAAGTCCTATAATGAATTCAATTCCCGATTTCCGTTCATATAATTAGGAGATCTTTTTTTTTTATATATGATATTTTCAACTTTAGAGCATATATTAACTCATATATCGTTTTCGGTCGTATCAATTGTAATTGCAATTCGTTTGCTAACCTTATTAGTCAATGAAATCGTAGTACTATATGATTCGTCCAAAAAAGGCATGATAGTAACCTTTTTCTGTATAACCGGATTATTAGTTACTCGTTGGATTTTTTCGGGCCATTTACCATTAAGTGATTTATATGAATCGGTAATCTTTCTTTCATGGGGTTTTTCCATTTTTCATATAATTCCAGGTTTTGGTTTTAAAAAGCTTAAAAACCATTTAAGCACAATAATAGCACCAAGTGTTATTTTTACCCAAGGCTTTGCGACTTCGGGTCTTTTAACCGAACTGCATGAATTCGGAATATTAGTACCCGCTCTACAATCGCATTGGTTAATGATGCACGTAAGTATGATGGTATTGGGCTATGCAGCTCTTTTATGTGGATCATTATTATCAGTAGCTCTTTTAGTCATTACATTTCAAAAAGTCCTAATACGAAAGATTGGTAATAACAATAATCTTTTTTTTAATGAGTCATTTTCTTTTGCTGAAATCAAATACATGAACGAAAGAAACAATGTTTTACGAAACACTTCTTTTCCTTCTTATAGAAATTATTACAGGTTTCAATTTATTCAACAATTGGATCGTTGGAGTTATCGTATTATTAGTCTAGGTTTTATCTTTTTAACCATAGGTATTCTTTCGGGGGCAGTATGGGCTAATGAGGCCTGGGGATCATATTGGAATTGGGATCCAAAGGAAACTTGGGCGTTTATTACTTGGACCATATTCGCAATTTATTTACATACTAGAAAAAAGAAAAGATTGGAAGGTATAAATTCTTCAATAGTGGCCTCTATGGGCTTTCTTATAATTTGGATATGTTATTTTGGGATCAATCTATTAGGAATCGGACTACATAGTTATGGTTCATTTACATCTAATTGAATAAAAATGAGTAAAGGGCCTGATAAATACAAACATAATAAGCATACATAACAAACATAATAAACATATCAATATTATGCATATTAATACATATTAAAATTCTATTAAAAAAAATATTCTAAATATATATTATCTAATTATATTTTATTATATAGATATTTTTTATATTCTAATATAATTAGATTAATTTCTATTAATCAATATTCATATTTATATTTTATTTTTATTTCATTTTTTTAATTAATTTGAATCAAATTTAATTAAATACAGTAGGTAATAAAATAGAATATATAGAATATTAAGTATAAGTAAAATATAATATAATATTAAGAATATTTATTAAGTATAAGTAAAAGTAAAAAAAAACTTAGCATAAACCAAACCGTCGAGAACCCTTTAAATCAAGTAATGGAGTGATTCAAGGGGTTCTCACAAACACCAAACGTATCCGGTTCCAATTCCAATTCATTTTTTTAAGTTAATCTTAATCTAAAAAGATTTTTTTCATTGTAGAATGAACACTATTAAAAAAAATAGGATTTTTTGCTCTCTTTTATTCATGAAAACTATCTATAAAAAATTAGATAAAATAGCTTCAACCTTGTCAACTGATAATGAGAAAATGAAATCCGGATAAATACCAATACCTATTACAGGTATAAGGATAGAAATCGAAATAAATAACTCTCGGGGCCCAGAATCAAAAAATAAGGAGTTTGGTTTATTAAAAAACTTGTATCCATAGAACATCTGGCGTAACATAGATAATGAATAAATAGGAGTTAATATCATTCCAATTGCCATTACAAAAGTGATTAGTATTTTTGTCATTACAAGATATTTTTGACTGGTAATTATTCCCCAAAAAACTATCAATTCTGCAACAAAACCACTCATGCCTGGCAATGCAAGAGAAGCCATCGATAAGATACTGAAAACCGTGAATATTTTTGGCATTGGAATAGCCATTCCGCCCATTTCGTCGAGATAATAAAGACGTATTCTATCATAACTCGTTCCTGCCAAGAAAAAAAGCGCAGCACCAATAAATCCATGAGAAATGATTTGTAAAATGGCTCCGTTGAGTCCCGTATCACTTATAGAGCAAATTCCTATAATTATGAAACCCATATGAGATACGGAGGAATAAGCTATTCTTTTTTTTAAATTACGTTGACCAAGAGATGTTGAAGCTGCATAGATTATTTGAGTTGCGCCTAATAGAATTAACCAGGGGGAAAATAGAGAATGAGCGTGGGGTAATAATTCCATATTAATTCGAACCAATCCATACGCTCCCATTTTTAATAGGATTCCGGCTAAAAGCATACAAGTACTGTAATGTGCTTCTCCGTGGGTGTCTGGTAACCATGTATGTAAGGGTATAATCGGCGATTTGACAGCAAAAGCAATAAGAAATCCAATATAGAATATTATTTCCAGTGCCACAGGATACGACTGATTAGCTGATGTTTCAAAATTTAATGTTGGTTCATTTGAACCGTATAAACCGATACCGAGAACTCCCATTAATAAAAAAATGGAACTTCCTGCAGTATACAAAATAAACTTTGTAGCTGAATACAAACGTTTCTTTCCACCCCACATGGATAAAAGTAGATAAACAGGAATTAATTCTAATTCCCACATGATGAAAAAAAGTAAAATGTCTCGAGAAGAAAATGATCCTATTTGACCGCTATACATTGCTAACATCAGGAAATGGAATAATCGGGATTCCCGAGTAACCGGTTGAGCCGCTAAAGTAGCTAAAGTGGTGATAAATCCCGTCAGTAAAATAGGGCCTATAGAGAGTCCATCTATTCCGAATCTCCAGTAAAAATCAAAAAATTGAATCCATTTATAATTCTCCGTCAATTGGCTTAATGGATCGTCCAATTGGAAATGATAACAGAATGCATAGGTTGTTATAAGGAGATTCATTAAGCATATAAAAATGGTATACCACCTAATTACCTTATTTCCTCTATGGGGAAATAAGAAGATTAAGGAACCCGCGGATATTGGGAAAACTACAACTATTGTTAACCAAGGAAAAAAATTCGTGGTAAAAATAAGATACACTTGGGCCAGAAAAACCCGTGCTCAAAATGGAAAAGAAAAAAATCGTTTTCACTTTGAGTACGGGTTTTTGTCAGTAAAAAAAAGGTATTCGTGTGTGGTTTTTTGAAACGTATCAATAAGCTAGACCCATGCTTCGAGTTGTTTCATGCCATAAATAAACTCGAACACTCAAGAAATCTGTCGGACAGGCGGATTCACACCTCTTACAACCAACACAGTCCTCCGTTCTTGGAGCAGAAGCTATTTGCTTAGCTTTACATCCGTCCCAAGGTATCATTTCTAATACATCTGTGGGGCAGGCTCGGACACATTGAGTACATCCTATACATGTATCATAAATCTTTACTGAATGAGACATTGGCTCTATTAATTTTTGAACATCCGCAATTTTCGATCTAGTAAACTTGTAAATGAATCATATATTTCGACACCAGATGAATCAATGATTTACCAGAATTTTTCTAATCAATCTACCTCTGGATCAATTCATAACGGAGAGCCAAGATACTTTGATTTCTTACGTTTTCGCAAACATGATCATACGTTATCATACATGCGAATTGGAATTGAGAAATTTCAATATTCAAAATTCGAATTTTTCTAATTAATACTATTTTATTTATTCAACAAATTCGATTGATTGATACGAGTTGATTTTCGGTTACGATAAATTGACGAAACAATAGCCGGTCCAATAGCTGCTTCAGCGGCTGCGATAGCTATAACAAAAATGGAAAAAATATTTCCTTTTAATTGGCGACTATCAAAAAAATCAGAAAAAGCTACGAAATTTATATTAACCGCATTCAGTATAAGTTCAAGACACATAAGGGCTCTAACCATATTTCGGCTTGTGATTAATCCGTAGATACCGATAGAAAATAAATAGGCACTCAAAACAAGTACATGTTCGAGCATCATTGACCAACTCCTTATCAATTTTGATTCATTTCAATATGAACAACACTTCACCGGATTTGATTGACTAGAGAATATAACAAGTACAGACCAAAAGAAGATATTGGTAATAAGTCGAATAATCAAATTCTTTTAAACATCAAAAATCTTGCACTTTCCCATTCACGTGTAAAATTCAAAGGCAATGGAGATAAAATAAATAGAACAAAAATGGAATTTAGATTGATATTACTAGTTCTATTCTTACTGGCGAGCCACGACAATTGCACCTATCAAAGCAGCTAAAAGAATTATTGAAATGAGTTCAAATGGAAGAAAAAAATCTGTTGATAAATGAATTCCAATTTGTTGACTATTATTTATCAAATCTTGCTCTATAATCTGATTTGATCTTGTAGTCCAAATAATCCCGTACCATGATATATCTGGAATAGTAGTTATTAGTGAAACAAAAATACTTGTACAAACCACCAAAGTAACTCCATCCCCGACGGTCCAAAGATGAAAATCTTGGTAATATTCTGAACCGTTTATGAACATCACAGCAAATATGATTAAAACGTTTATAGCTCCTACGTAAATAAGTAGCTGTGCTGCAGCTACAAAATGGGAGTTTGATAAAATATAGAATAAAGATATACAAACAAGAACCAGTCCCAACGAAAAGGCAGAAAAAATTGGGTTGGTAAATAATACTACTCCTAGACTTCCTAATACAAGACCTGATCCCAGAAAGATTAAAAGAAAATCATGTATCGGTTCAGGTAAATCCATTAGATGTAAAATAAAAGATAAATAAATTGAAATTTCATGACCTTATTGATACAACCAGGAAAAAATTTTATATAGTAAATTCCTAATTGAATTCAATCCTAAGGAGTGTGAATTCATCTAGGTACAGTTATAGGACTAATCTAATTCTTTATACGAACGAGTATTCGAAACTATTTCGAAACCATAAACTATATTAATAAAATTATATAAATCTAAATAGAAATTCTAAAATAAAAAAAAAAAGTTTTATTTGAATTGAATTGTTCGAATTGTATAATCATCAATTACTGACATTGGTAAACGGCCCAAAGCAATTTGATTATAATTCAATTCATGACGATCAAAAGTCGAAAGTTCATATTCTTCAGTCATTGATAGACAATTTGTTGGACAATACTCAACACAGTTACCACAAAATATACAGATCCCGAAATCAATACTGTAATTAAGCAATCGTTTCTTTCGAATATCAGTTTCCAGTTTCCAATCAACAACGGGTAGATCTATAGGACATACACGAACACATACTTCACAAGCAATGCACTTATCAAATTCAAAATGGATTCGACCGCGGAAACGTTCCGATGTTATTAATTTTTCATAAGGATATTGAATAGTTACAGGTAAACGATTTGCGTGGGATAAGGTAATCATGAAACTTTGACCAATGTACCTTGCAGCTCGTACTGTTTGTTGACCATAATTCATGAACCCAGTTACCATAAGGAACATATCGTTAATATCTATGAATATTTTTGATTTTGTTTCTTTCTCTTGTTTGAGACAAGTTATGAATATTGAATATCAATCTTTTACAGTGAAAATAGTCGAAACGAAGTTGTTAATAATAGATTACCCAGAGAAATAGGTAAAAGAAATTTCCATCCAAGATTTAATAATTGATCCATTCTTAGCCTAGGCAAAGTCCATCTTGTTGTGATAGAAAGGAACAAGAACAAATAAGTTTTAGCTAATGTAATAAAGATACCAATTGTAATTCCAAAAACTCCACATGTTTTATTTATTTCAAAAAGCTCAGAAACAAATATGTATGGAATAGAGATATTCCAGCCGCCCAAGTAAAGAACTGTTACAAATAAGGAAGAAACTAATAAGTTTAAATAGGAAGCAACGTAAAATAAACCAAATTTTATACCCGAATATTCGGTTTGATAACCTGCTACTAATTCTTCTTCTGCTTCTGGTAAATCAAAAGGTAATCTTTCACACTCCGCTAGGGAAGAAATTAGAAAAATGATAAAACCTATAGGTTGACGCCATAAATTCCATCCCAAAAGACCATATTTTGATTGCGCATCAACTATATCAACTGTACTTAAACTGTTAGATAATCCTAGTCGGTGATAACATTACTGTTCCCATCGCTATTACAGAACCGTACATGAGATTTTCACCTCATACGGCTCCTCGAAGGTCATAAATAAATCTAAGGGACCGGGCCGATTATTTATCTTGATATATCCCTAGGATAGATAGGATTAAAATCCATTGGACGGTCCTGAATTAGACCAATTGAATTCTGTCTGTTATAATAATAAATACAAAAAGGTACTTCTGAATTGATCTTATCCCTTAATAATTTGAATTTGTTGAGTAATAATTGAATTCTTCAATTCAATAAAATACTCCTTTAGAATTCTCAATAACCTGTCGTTTTCGATTACGTAAAAAAATTCGACACTAGTTTATAAATTATGACATAAATTGTATTTCCATGAATATAGATATAAGAAAGAATCCAAAGGGATCCCTCTTGTTTTTTTTTTTCGTTCCTATTCTTCTTTTTTTTATGTGCAAAACAAAAAAGGGGACTAAAAATAAAAATTAAAGGATTATTTCGTTTCTGATAGTTATTTATTTAATGAGTGGATAGGAGCATACTCTGGATCGGAATTGTAGGGAGTACTGCTTTATTTTTTCTACCAACTGAAAGCCCCAATTTGTATTCTTTTTATATTATGCGGAAATGCTCTTTTGGAGAATTTACATAATCTCCATTACTAATCCTTTGTGTATCTTGGTGTTTCTAACCATCCACGCATTTTTTATCAATCTCCCCTTATGGTAATACATGTATGGTAATTCGTACAAACGATAGTGAAAACTCAATAAGGTTGGTCTTTTGAGCCCGCTTCAAAACAGGATGACTAATCAACCAATTTTGGGGTAAACACTTTCCTCCGCTTATAATTTTTTTCCATTTAATTCTTATACATAGAAAATGAGACTCAATATTTTTACTGCGGATTCAAATGAAATTCAAATCATAGTATATTAATTCTATATCTATATATTATCTATATATATTATCTATATATTAATAATATTAAAATATAATAATAATATATTAAGATAGATTAAGAATTAAAAATAATAATATTCAATATTTTTATTAATATTAAATATTTTATTATTATTATATTTATATTCTTAAATATAAATATTAAATAGAATATTATATTTAAATATAATATTATATATTCAAAATAAAATAGATATCTAAAAATATATATCTATTTTTATTTCATTTTTTATTACTAAATAATTTTATTCCTAAATATATTGAATATATTGATATTGAATTTCAATTTCATTAAATTCATAATTAAAGAATATTATCTAACAAATATTATAGAATATATTATAGAATAATAGAATATTAGAATAGTAAATCAATGAATAATGAATAAATGGAAGCTGTTTTATTTTACTCATATAACTATCTGATTTAGTTCATCAATCCGAATTCCGAATAAAAATAATGAGAATCCAAAATAAGGATAGATATTCCTTTTTTTCTACCCCTTTCCTATAAATTTCCTACAAAGAAGAAAAGAAATAAAGACGAAAAGAAGGGGGCATGGAAAAGTTTCTGTCTCAACGAATCACACGTAGAGATATTGATAACACACATAGAGTTAATGGTATTTCATAACTAATCGATTGAGCAGCAGCCCGTAGACCACCCAAAAAGGAATATTTATTATTTGACCCATATCCTGACATAAGAAGTCCAATGGGAGCAATACTCGAAATAGCAATCCATAAAAAAACACCGATATTGAGATCCGCTAAAACAAAGTTATAGCCAAAAGGAATTACTGAATAGCTTACTAGAATTGATATGACTGATATGGATGGTCCAATACTGAATAAACGAATATCTCCCCTAGATGGAATAAGATTCTCTTTGAAAAGTAGTTTTGTTCCATCTGCTAGAGCTTGAAGAACTCCCAAAGGACCGGCGTATTCAGGTCCAATACGCTGTTGTATCCCTGCGGATATTTCTCTTTCTAACCATACAATCACTAGTACACCTATTGTGATTCCCAATACAAGAGTCAAAATAGGGACAAGTATCCATATAATTCCATAGACCTCTTTTAAAGATTCCAATCTGGAAAAAGAATTGATATCTTGTACTTCTGTTGTATCAATTATCATTTCAACGATCAACTTCTCCCATAATGATATCTATGCTACCTAGTATTGTCATAATATCAGCCAATTTCATTCTTTTAACTAACTGAGGAAGAATTTGCAAATTGATAAAACCGGGGGGGCGAATTTTCCATCTCCAAGGAAAACCATTCTGATCCCCTATTAGAAAAATTCCTAATTCTCCCTTTGGGGCTTCAACTCTCACATAAAGTTCTTGTTTTGGTAATTCAAAAGTCGGAGACGGCTTTTTACTAATGAATCGATATTCAAAATCATTCCATTCTGGATCCCTTTCTCTATCAAAGCAGCGGATTTCTAAATTCTCATAGGGCCCTCCCGGAATTCCTTCCAGAGCCTGTTGAATAATTTTTATGGATTCTACCATTTCACCAATTCGTACTAAATAACGAGCTAATGAATCTCCTTCTTTTTGCCATTGAACTTCCCAATCAAATTCCTCGTAACATTCATAATGATCAACTTTACGTAGATCCCATTGTATTCCGGAAGCCCGAAGCATTGGTCCTGATAAACCCCAATTTATTACTTCCTCTCCACCAACAATGCCTACTCCCTCAACCCGTTCTAAAAAAATAGGATTTTGCGTAATAAGTTTTTGATATTCAACAACCCTTGTTAAAAAAAAATCGCAGAAATCCAAACATTTATCTATCCAGCCATGAGGTAGATCAGCCGCTACCCCTCCGATACGAAAAAAATTATGCATCATTCTCATACCTGTGGCAGCTTCGAATAGATCATATATTAATTCTCTTTCTCTGAAAATATAGAAGAAAGGGGTTTGTGCACCAATATCTGCCATAAAAGGTCCCAGCCATAGTAGGTGAGAAGCTATACGACTCAACTCCAACATAATTACTCGAATATAGCTGGCTCTTTTAGGTACTTGAATATTTCCTAACTGTTCCGGTCCATTTACGGTTATTGCTTCTGTGAACATAGTAGCTAAATAATCCCAACGTGTTACATAAGGCAGATATTGTACAATTGTTCGGTTTTCTGCAATTTTTTCCATCCCTCTATGTAAATAACCCAATATTGGTTCACAATCAATAACATCCTCGCCATCTAGAGTAACAATAAGTCGAAGAACACCATGCATTGATGGATGGTGAGGACCCATATTGACTATCATGAGGTCTTTTCTTGTAGTTGGGGCATTCATAGGTTTTTCCTCGATTCATTCTTCGATGAATTGCTTAAAACAAAAAAAAATGAGTTCATCAAAATTCAAGATCTAATAAATCAAATAATTCAAAACGACTCTTCAAATTAATTAGTTTGTGGCTCCCGAATATTTAACTGATTAATTAATTTTTTATAACGTATTCCATTTTTCTTTGACAAATAAGACAGGAGTCGTTTCCGTTTTCCCAGAATTTTACGTAAACCCCTTTGAGATAAATAGTCTTTTCTGTGCAATTTCAAATGTGAAGTAAGTCTTCGTATCTTATTGGTGAAATTGAATACTTGAAATTCAATCGATCCCGGGTTTTCTTCTTTTTTTTCTTGTGAAATAACGGATATAAATGATTTTTTTACCATAAAAAAATGAAAGCTTGTCTTTCCCCCCCCTTTTTTTATAGAATCTAGATATTTTTATTGAGCAGTAATAATAATGACACTCATTTTCAATTTGGTATATACAAGAATTTTCATTTTCTTAAGAGTTCCTGATTTCATTTTTGAAAATCAATTTTGATTAATCAACCCAACTCAAATAGGTATACAAAAAATATTATATTTATGTATTTACAAAAGCAAAATTGGAGACTTCAAGTAAGAAGGATTCATTTATAGATCTAATGGATAGGATATATCATTGAATTAGTATCGTGCCTCAGAATAGAGGGTAAGACAATGCCTATGTGCATCTATTTCTCGTAATATATCTGATATGTTACGAGAAATATACGAGAAATAGAAAAAAAAAAAAAGAAAAAAAAAAGTATATTAACGAATTTTCAATCGTGGATACATATGTATCCTTATCATACTGAAACGGCTGCCGTTATTGGTATCAAACCAATAACGATTAATACAAGCTAAATCTTCTAATCGATAATTTGGCCAAAGAAATAATTTTAAATTAATTAGTTTTTTTTTATCTCTATCAAGATCAAGACCTTTCCTTGTAGCCAAAACTTGATAGCAATTATTCTCGTTGTAAAATGCCCTATTTCTATTCCCAGGATTCAAACAAATTAGAATTCTCAATTCTCTACGACGTCTAGCGGATAAAATATTTTCAGGAACAAGTAAATTAGAATTCTTTTTTTCTTTATTTTCAGTCATCTTTTGATCTCTTGTTCTTGTAATGGATTTCTTAATGGATTTCTCAAAATTTTTCTTATCAACGTAGCTTTTTTCTCGGTATCTTTGATTAATTTGGTGCTTTCTCTTATGAATCAACGAAAGGCCTATCGTTTGATACATATTAAATTGCTCATGGTTTTTTCTAGACAGACGAATTGGTTCGATACTAAATATTCCCTTTTTCATCAATTTCGTATTTTTATTCAATTCTGTATCTAGAAGAGTGAAATCCTTCTGAATTTTCATAATATCTAGACTTAGTTCTCCTCTTTGAATAGAGGCTACAGCAATTTCTTTTAGATTTTTCTGTCTAAGCAGGAGACAATATATTTGGATATTATTCATTATTTTTTCATTTACGAAAGTAGGCCAGTGTAGTTGAAAAAGAAAATACCTGTTTACCAAGGAATTAAGTTCTAGTTCGAAGCTGTTCGTGTATCTATTTTTTTTTTCATCGTTTTTTATGTCGGATCCTGCCGAATCTTCTTTAACATCTTTTTCTTCTTTCTTTGAGAGGGATGCTTCGAGATTTAGTTGACTTGCATATTCGGTTTTTGCTTTATTTTGAGTCTCTAACTCTAATTCAAGATATTTTTCTTTTTCACTAACATTTTTATTTATATTCAAATTGAAAAAAAGAAATTTGATTGGTATGATCCATGGGTTACTCGTATATGCATTATAAAAAATAAACATTTTAGAGAATAAAAAAAATTCTCGATTCGCTATAGAATTATTTAGTATTTCTACATTCATTCCCATCCAATCAAAAAGGTTTTTTGTTTTTTTGAAGAGGTTGATTCCTTGATGAAGCGTAAAATAATAATCGGTATTGATCGAACCCCCAAAATGCACTTTATTTCTAAAACAAAAATTCAGAATTCTCCAATCAAAGCATTTTCTATCCAGATTTTTTTCCATATCTAGAATAGAATCTTCTACTAGATAATTCTTGATAGGAATCTCATCCGTCATATCAAATTTTTTTTTTTTATGCGTGTTGCAATTAGAAGAAATCGCTTGGTTATTATTTGCTTGGAATGACGCTCTATATCCATAAATATATGAGTCTGCATAATTAATAGATTTATATGATAAAAGATCATACTCATATTGTTTTTTCATTTTTTTTTTATTTGTTAATGAGTCTATTTCTTGTTTTTTATAAAGAATTAATCCGTTTTTTTCATATGAATCATATTTGGTTAAATCTTTATTTTGAGTCACATCGTGTTCATTCATTTTAGTTCGCCATTTTTTAGATACTAATCTAGACCATTCATTCTGAGATAAATCGTATTGATAATGACCTTTTAACCAATTTGTCCATTGATTCATTACAGAATTGGGAGCGCTCTTATGTTTTAATTTGGAATGAGATATTCCTTGTACTCCAAAAAAATAATCCTTTATTTCATTCTTAAGAAAAAGAGGTGTTCCATGATCTTCAAAAAGGGAGCGTAATTTATACTTATATAAGTTAATAACTTGGGTTTGTGATAATTTGTAAAATACATATGCTTGTGACAAAGAGGATACGTCACAAAAATTCTGTGAATTTTTATTTCTAATATTAGAATTTGAATTTTTTATAGTAGAAATAAAGTGAATTATACTTTGATTTTTTTTATCACTTCTTTTTCTTTCTTCATTTGCTTCATTATTACTATTGTAAATGTATTTATTAAGAATTTTTTTTGTTGATTCAAGAAAAAGTTGTACATTGATTCTAGGAATATTAATGATACATAGAAAAATATCTATATAGACCCTTTCTATGAAAAATTTTAAAAAATAATGTGATTTGCGGAATAATCGAACATTTCGTTTTTGTAATATCTGCCAAATATTTTTTTGTAATTTTAATCTTTTATCATCATATTTCTTGTCTTTTTGAAAATTTTCTATTTGTTTTATCATTTTATTTGTTCTATCATTCAGATCTTTTATTTTTTTTTCTGTCAATGAACAGTCTGTCCAATTAATAGATTGAATTGGAATAGTGGATTCGTAAATCATTGGATTACTCTTAGTTTTTGTTGAATCTTTTTGAATTTCATTCAATTCAGATATTTTTCTCAATCCAAATATAAATAAAAGATTTGATAATGATATTTCTTCTTTTAGAAATAGAATCCCTTTGAGAATACTTTGGATGGTCCATTGTTCTGTTTCTTTTGGGATATTTAGAAATTTTTTTTTTGTTCTTTTGTTTAATACTTTTAGAACTAGAACAAAATTCTTTTTCCAATTTTTTTTTTTTTTTTTTAGTTCTTTAAAAATGAGATCAAAAAAATCGGGATCAAAAAACGAACCTCGGTTTCGGGGAGAGGGAGAAAAGGGAAATTCTACTTCCGCTCCGAAAACCGTTAAAAAGAAGAAATCCGATTTTTTTTTCACTTTTTTTTTCATTGGATCCTTTTCTTTTTCAGGGGATCGTAGCTTAGATCTATACCTGTGCCAAGGTTTCAGACGAAAAGGAAAAAGGACCTTTATTTGAAGACCCTCATTTATCCAGTTTTTTGGAAATTCTGTTTCGGATAATGGAACGCCATTATAGGTGCATTTAATATACATTTCTCTATTCCAATCCTTAAAATCCGCTGACCATTCGGGAGATTGAAATAAGAGTATACGAACGATATTTTTAGTTATTATCAATGAGAGGAATACAATATATTTTCTAATAATTTTTTGGGCTATTAATAAAAAAGCTCTTATTGCTTGACCATATAGTATGTTCTCCCAGGCTTCCGCTATTTCCATACGTTTTATGTCCTCTTTTTGCTTAATCTCTTGTTTCGTTTCCTCTTTATAATCTTTCGAATCCAAAATTTGCAATTCTGTATTTTTATTTTTCACCGTCCAATTTCTAAAAAAGATTTTGATTAGCTCGAAAATTTCAAAAGAAAAGAAAAAGGGTTTGTCAGTTTTGTCCATAAAAAGAGGAGAATGTGGACTTGCTTGAAGGATTTTCAAATGAATAGTTTTACGTCTTTGAGCGCGGCTAGACCCTTTGATTATGTCTCGCCTAAAATCTGGTTGTGGTGAAAAATCTATTAAAGCTAATTCAGTTTTTTCATCAGAATTATCAGTATCCGCAGTATAAATTACTACACGTTTAGCTTTTCTTGAACGAATCTCAGAATCTTCTCTTGCGCTTTCCAGCTGTTCTACTTCGTCAATGAATTTGTATGACCATCGAGGAACTTTTTTACTGTTTTCTTTTATTTCAATACATTTTATAGTTTTATCGTTTTCATCAATTTCAGTTTCAGCTACAGTTAGAAATGCGTCGAATAATGCATCAATTAGAACTGCGTCGAATATCAATTTCATTTTTTTAGTTTCGGAATCCTTGTTTTCATCTTCTCGAAAAAAATCAATTATGTTAGAATTGAAATTGAGTTTCGATACTGATTTTCCAGAAAATTGACTGATCAAGTTAACAAAAAAACGAATTTCATTTGATAATGATTTTTTATTAAATCTATCTATTTTGTCTGGATAATAAGTATTAGTATTAAGAAGTATCGCGTGAATCTTATTT